CCTAACAAGCAATATTCGTTTTAAAATGGCAGTTCCAAAAAAGCGTACTTCAATTTCCAAAAAGCGTATTCGTAAAAATATTTGGAAAAAAAAGGGATATTCGGTAGCATTAAAAGCTTTTTCATTAGCAAAATCTCTTTCTACCGGTAATTCAAAAAGTTTTTTTATACAAAAATAAGTAATTAAATCTTATATAAATCTTAATAGATCTAACTCAAAAAACTTATATTATAAAAAATTTGCTTTAGAATTTATAGTAATAAAGAAAATATAAAAAAGTATTTTAAATGTAAATTTTATATAAATATAGAATTAATATATAGAATTAATGCTTTATATTAATTTTAATTAATATAAATAGGACTATGGTTGATTAACATTAAATAGGACTTGCTTCTCTCGTATGTATGATATGTATACTACAAATAGGTCAGCCTAGATACTAAAAGGTTGTACGTTTTGTTTGAAAACTAGAAAATGTCACTGTCTTTTTTTCTAGTTTAGTCGTTATGGGATGGGGATTCGAAATTTCCCCATCAACTTGCCCATACCAATACCTAATAGAAAATAAAAGGGTTTAGATCTTTGTAATAAAATTAGTAAAAAAAGGATCTCTAGTAGAATGAATTGTATTAAAAGTTTTCGCTCTATTTTCTGTCTCTGAATTCTTATCTATCTCTTTTTTTCTTTAAAATTTATATTTTGTGGGATCTTTTGTACAAAAAAATTTCATTTGGGCAATCAAAATAGAACTTTCTAATTTTTTTAAAAGTGCTACTTTATATATGAATAGATACATATATGAATAGATACATATTCTTTTTTATTATTTAAAATAAATAGATAAAAAATGCATTATTATTTGATAGTTGATTAGTACTCTCTTAAGATAATAAAAAACTTTGATTTCCCTATCTAGCTTGAGTGCATATTGTCTTAGATGAAATTGTTGAATTTCAAGAAAACTATTTTTTATTTTTTAAAAATATCCTCATTGATTTAAATCTTTGAATCTCGACGATTAAAGATAAATAAGCTATTATTATTTCAAACAAGCCGCTATGGTGAAATTGGTAGACACGCTGCTCTTAGGAAGCAGTGCTAGAGCATCTCGGTTCGAGTCCGAGTAGCGGCACCGCATTTTCGAAATTCTAAAAATTTATAACACTAAATTTATATTTCAGAATTTAAAATTGTTTAAATTGAGGGCTCTCTTTTATTTTATATATATTAATTCTTATGATATTTTTGACTTTAGAGCATCTTTTCAATAATATTTCTTTTTCAATCGTTTCAATTGTAATTATAGTTTATTTAATGACTTTAGTAGTCAACGAAATAATAGAACTATATGATTCATTAGAAAAGGGTATGATACTTAGTTTTTTCTGTATAACAACATTATTAGGCATTCGTTGTATGTATTCGGGGCATTTCCCGTTAAGTAATTTATATGAATCATTAATCTTCCTTTCGTGGAATTTTTATATTATTGATATGATTCCTTATTTAAATTTAAAAAAAAAAACTTTAAGTGCAATAACAGCGCCCGGTGCTATTTTTACCCAGGGCTTTGCTACATCAGGCTTTTTAACGCAAATGAAGCAATCCACAATATTAGTACCCGCCCTCCAATCTCAGTGGTTAATGATGCATGTAAGTCTGATGATATTAGCTTATGCAGCTCTGGTATGTGGATCATTATTATCAGCAGCTCTGCTAGTCATTACCTTTCAAAACAATATAAGTCCTTTTGTTAAAAGAAAATTTTTATTAAACGAGTTTTTGTTCTTTGGGAAGATTCAATACACGAATGAAGAAAACAACATTTTTAAAAGCCCTTATCTTTTGTCTCTTAGTAATTATTATAGGTCTCAGTTAATTGAACAATTAGATTATTGGAGTTCCCGTGTTATTAGTCTAGGGTTTATCTTTTTAACCATAGGTATTCTTTCGGGAGCCGTATGGGCTAATGAAGCATGGGGATCCTATTGGAATTGGGATCCAAAGGAAACGTGGGCTTTTATTACTTGGACAATATTCGCGATTTATTTACATATTAAAACAAATATAAATTTTAAAAGTGAAAACTCTGCAATTGTGGCTTCTATAGGATTTCTTATAATTTGGGTATGCTATTTTGGCGTCAATCTATTAGGAATAGGATTACATAGTTATGGTTCATTTATATTAAAAAATTGAAGAAAGAATCTACCTAAGGAATACAAGCACAGGACAAGGTCTATCCTCTATACATTTTAAAAAGCAAGCCTCGTCGAGAACCATTTGAATCAGTCTATTACTTGATTCAAATGGTTTTCACAAACGTCAAACTATCCGATTCAAATTACAATTAATTTTTTTGCGTTAAATAAAAAAGTTTTTTGAAATTAAAACTATCTATAAAAAAACTTAGATAAGATAGATTCTACCTTCTCAACCGATAGTGAAAGAACAAAATCGGGGTAAATGCCAATACCTATTACTGGTAGAAAGATAGCAAGGGAAACGAATAACTCTCGCGGACCAGAATCAAAAACAGCGGAATTTTCGCTATTTAAAAGCTGATATCCATAGAACATTTGGCGTAACATAGATAATAAATAAATAGGAGTTAATATCATTCCAATTGCCATGCCAAAAGCAAGTAGAACTTTTGACATTAAAAAAACTTTTTGACTGGTAATTATTCCAAAAAATACTATTAATTCGGAAAAAAAACCACTCATGCCTGGTAACGCAAGGGAAGCCATCGAAAAAGTACTAAAGAGTGTAAATATTTTTGGCATTGAAATGGCTATTCCTCCTATTTCGTCGAGATAAACAAGACGGATTCTATCATAACTCGTTCCGGCTAGGAAAAAAAGCGCAGCACCAATAAATCCATGGGATACTATTTGTAAAAGGGCTCCATTGAATCCCGTATCAGTTATAGAACTAATTCCTATAATTATGAAACCCATATGAGATACAGAAGAATATGCTATTCTTTTTTTTAAATTACGTTGCCCTGGCGATGCTAAAGCTGCATAGATTATTTGTATTGTGCCTACTATCATCAACCAAGGAGAAAATATAGAATGAGCGTGAGGTAATAATTCCATATTTATACGAATCAATCCATATGCTCCCATTTTTAATAGGATTCCAGCTAAAAGCATACAAGTACTGTAATGTGCTTCTCCATGGGTATCTGGTAACCATGTATGTAGGGGTATAATCGGTAATTTAACAGCAAAAGCAATAAGAAATCCAATATAAAATATTATTTCTAATCCTACAGGATACGATTGATTAGCTAACGTTTCCAAATTTAATGTTGGTTCATTAGAACCATATAACCCGAGACCCAAAACTCCCAGCAATAAAAAAATGGAACCCCCCGCAGTGTACAAAATAAACTTTGTAGCTGAGTAGAGACGTTTCTTTCCTCCCCACATGGATAAAAGGAGATACACGGGAATTAATTCTAATTCCCACATTAGAAAAAAAAGGAAAAGGTCCCGAGAAGAAAATAACCCTATTTGACCACTATACATTGCTAACATCAAGAAATGAAATAATCTGGAATCCCGATTAACCGGCCAAGCTGCTAAAGTAGCTAAAGTTGTGATGAATCCCGTCAGTAAAATGGGTCCGATAGAAAGCCCGTCTATTCCCAATCTCCAGTGAAAATCAAAAAAGTTAATCCAGTTATAATCTTCGGCTAGTTGTATCAATGGATCGTCTGGCTGGAAATGATAACAGAACACATAAGTTATGAGTAGGAATTCTAATATACATATACACATAGTATACCATCTAATTACCTTATTACCCCTATGAGGTAGAAATAAAATTAATGAACTCGAAAATATGGGTAAAACGACAATTAAGGTTAACCAAGGAAAATCATTCGTGGTAAAGACAAAATACACTTGTACGAAAAACCCGTACTCGAAAAAAAATAGGAGATATTTTAATGTCGAGCTCGGGGTCGGTAAACAAAAATCGACTGGATTCAAGTGGAGTTTTCTGGAACGTATTAATAAGCTAGACCCATACTGCGAGTTGTTTCATGCCATAAATAAACTCGAACACTCAAAAAATCGGTCGGACAGGCAGATTCACATCTCTTACAACCAACACAATCCTCGGTTCTTGGGGCAGAAGCTATTTGTTTAGCTTTACATCCGTCCCAAGGTATCATTTCTAATACATCTGTAGGGCAAGCTCGGACACATTGAGTACATCCTATACATGTATCATAAATCTTTACTGAATGTGACATTGGATCTCTACTTTTTTTTGAATATCATAAATGTTCGATCTAGTATAACCTAATCGAGTATAACCTATATGTAAATAAATTAGAAATAAGTAAAAAAAAATTTACATATTTAAAGACCAGACGAATCAATGATTAACCAGAATTTATTGAATCAACTTAGTTCTGGATCGGTTTACAAACGAGGTACAAAATACTTTTATTTATTCTATTTTTGAAAATTATAAATTATTTTATAATAAAAATTATAATTTGAATTGATAGCTATTCAAATATTTCTAATAATAATAATTTTAATACTACTTATTTAACAAATTTGATTGATTAATACGAGTTGATTTTCTGTTACGATAAATTGCGGAAACAATAGCCGATCCAATAGCTGCTTCAGCGGCTGCAATCGCTATAACAAAAATGGAGAAAATATTTCCTTTTAGTTGACGACTATCAAAAAAGTCAGAAAATGTTACGAAATTAAGATTAACCCCATTCAATATCAGTTCAAGACACATAAGAGCTCTAACTAAATTTCGACTTGTGATTAATCCATAGATACCTATAGAAAATAAATAGGCACTCAAAAGAAGTACATGTTCGAGTAGCATTGAGCAACTCCTTATCAATATTTATTTATTTCAATATGAACAACAATTTAATTCACTCGAATAAAGACATAGCAAAGAAATTTGTTAGTAATAGATTGATATTTATATTTTTTTTATTAGACACTAATTCCAAGAGAATTGAATGGATACTATAAAACTTTATTCTGTTTTCGTTGGAGCGATGCTTTTATTTTTATTTAAATTTTATTGACGAGCCATGGAAATTGCACCTATCAAAGCAACTAAAAGAATTATTGAAATGAGTTCAAATGGGAGAAAAAAATCTGTTGATAAATGAATTCCGATTTGTTGACTATTATTTATCAAATCTTGTTCTATAATCTGGTTTAATTTTGTAGTCCAAACAATTCCATACCATGACGTATTTAAAATAGTAACAATTAACAAAAAAAAAATACTGATACAAACTAACAAAGCAATTCCGTCTCCAAAAGTCCAAATACGAAAATCTTTATCATATTCTAATCCATTGATGAACATTACAGCAAATATGATTAAAACATTTATAGCTCCCACGTAAATAAGAAGTTGTGCAGAAGCTACAAACTGAGAGTTTGCTAAAATATAGAATAAAGATATAAAAACAAGAACGAATCCCAGAGAAAAGGCAGAAAAAATGGGATTGATAAATAAAATAACTCCTAGGCTTCCTAAGATAAGACCTGATCCCAGAAAAACTAAAAGAAAATCATGTATTGGTCCAGGTAAATCCATTCAATTTTTAAAAGATATAAAACTCGGGCTCTTTCATGATCTTATTGAACTGACCAGGATAAAAGAAGTTAAGGTGATCTAGTTAGGACACGTTTATAGTTGAATTCAGTTCTACTATATGCGAAAATGTCTGCGAATTTTTGTAGGTCCAGTTAGTAGAATAATCACATTCTTTATCTAAAAAGCGAGTTCGAACCTAGTTGAAATCATTACATTCAAAAAAAATTCCAAGCAAATCTTCTCGGTTCATGAACCAATCAGATGAATAGTTGTTTTTTAGTTTCCAAAGAAAAGTGTTTATGAATCAAAGTATTTCTTTTTTATTAAATTGAGACCACTTCAAGATAGTTTGAATTGTGTAATCATCTATTATTGATATTGGTAAACGGCCTAAAGCTATTTGATTATAATTTAATTCATGCCGATCATAGGTAGAAAGCTCATATTCTTCCGTCATAGATAAACAATTTGTTGGACAATACTCAATGCAATTACCACAAAAAATACAGATTCCGAAATCAATACTGTAATTAAGTAACCGTTTCTTTCGAATATCAGTTTCTAATTTCCAATCAACAACAGGTAGATCTATAGGACATACACGAACACATACCTCACAAGCAATGCATTTATCGAATTCAAAGTGGATTCGACCACGAAAGCGTTCTGATGCGATTAATTTTTCATAGGGGTATTGAATAGTTATAGGTAAACGATTCGCGTGGGATAAGGTAATCAAAAAACCTTGACCGATATACCTAGCCGCTCGCACTGTTTGTTGACCATAATTCAGGAACCCAGTTAACATAGGGAACATATCCTAAATATAAATAATTTTGTTTGTTTGTTTCTTTCTCTTGTTTGTGACAAGTTATCAATCTAGTGATTGGGGAATATAAAATATTAGCTTTTGCTTAGATTATAATGAGATTATAATGAAAAGAGTTGAGAAGAAGTTGTTAATAATAAATTACCTAAGGAAATAGGTAAAAGAAATTTCCATCCAAGATTTAATAGTTGATCCATTCGCAGTCGAGGAAATGTCCATCTTGTTGTGATAGAAAGGAATAAGAACAAAAAAGTTTTCGCTAATGTAATGAAAATACCTATTGTTGTTCCAAAGACTCCATCTTTTGCATTTAGTTCAAAAAGATCCGGAACGGTTATGGACGAAATAGAAAAATTCCAGCCTCCCAAGTAAAGAACTGTTACAAATAATGCTGACACTAGGAGATTTAGATAGGAAGCAACATAAAATAAACCAAATTTAATACCCGAATATTCTGTTTGATAACCTGCTATTAACTCTTCCTCCGCTTCGGGTAAATCAAAAGGCAATCTTTCACATTCAGCTAAAGACGAAATTAGAAAAACAAGAAATCCTATTGGTTGACGCCATAAATTCCAACCCCAAAACCCATATTTGCACTGTGCCTCAACTATATCAACTGTACTTAAACTGTTAGAAAATTCTAGTCGGTGATACGATCGCTGTTATCATCGCTATTACAGAACCGTACATGAGATTTTCACCTCATACGGCTCCTCGAGGGTCCCACATAAATCTAAGGATTGATTCGATATTCTTTAATTTTTTCTAGTTTTGTAATATATATATAGTCAAAATTAATAGTAATCGAAAGGTCCTTAATTAAACCCACGGAATTCTGTCTGCTATACTCAAGGGCTTCGGAATTGATCTCCTTCTTTACTTTTTTTATTGATACTAAATTTAAACCCCTCTAAAATTTTTTTTTGAGGAAATATTAATAGATATCTTACACTATTCCTTTTTATTATGAAAATAAATAAATACATATTAAGCATGACATAAAGTTAGCTCTTTTAATACAGCTATATAACAATAAGAAAAATAAAAAATTTTGTAAGACTTTTTCGTAAAAGAATAAGTAAAGGATTACTTCGTTCCTGATAGTTATTCACTTTATTAGTGGATAGCAGCATACTCCGGATCGGAATTTTGGGGAGTACTACTTGATCATTTCTACTAATTTAAAGCCCCAATTAGTATGTCGTTTATGTGTAATTTTTTTCTAATAACTTAGCTTAGAAAATCTCTATTACAAATCCTTTGTGTACCTTGGTGTTCCTAACCATCCAATCAGTTTTGCTAAATATCTTCGACAATTCGTGTCATGTATACTAATACAATACATACAAATAATAGCACGAACTCCAAAGAATAGATCTGTTTAACCCGCTTCAAGTCATGATAACAAATCAACCAGTCTTGGGGTAAATAGTTTTTATTTACTGCTTCTATTTACTTAGATTAACTATTAACTTTGGTGTAATTCTTGTACATAGTAACTGAGACTTAATTTTTTTACTGCGAATTTCTAAGCTGTTTTCTTTCACTCATCTAACTATTTGGTTTAGTTTCTTAAACTCGAAGGTTGAATAAAAAAAGTTATTTATTCAATATACTTTAGAGCATTCTTCGAAAACTTTCGAACGAAAGAAAACTAAATTGTGAAAAATTTAGGCCTCAACGAATCGCACGTAGAGATATTGATAACACACAAAGAGTTAGTGGTATTTCATAACTAATAGATTGGGCAGCAGCCCGCAGACCACCTAAAAAGGAATATTTATTATTTGATCCATATCCTGACATAAGAAGCCCTATGGGGGCAATACTTGAAATCGCAATCCATAAAAAAACACCATTACTGAGATCAACTAGAATAAATCGATAACTAAAAGGAATTACTGAATAACTTAGTAGAATTGATATGACTGCTATGGAGGGTCCAAGACTAAATAAACCCTTATCTCCTCTTGATGGAAGAAGGTTCTCTTTGAAAAGTAGTTTTATTCCGTCAGCTAGAGCTTGAAGAATTCCCAAGGGTCCCGTATATTCCGGTCCAATACGTTGTTGTATCCCTGCGGATATTTCTCTTTCTAACCACACAATTACTAGTACACCTATTGTGATTCCCAAAATAAGAAGAAAAATAGGTATAAGCACCCGTATAGTCACATAGACTTCTTTTAATAATTCTATTATAGAAAAATAATGGATAGTTTGTACTCTTATTGTTGTTGTATCAATTATCATTTCAACGATCAATCTCTCCCATAATGATATCTATGCTACCTAGTATTGTCATAATATCTGCCAATTTCATTCTTTTAACTAAATGCGGAAGAATTTGTAAATTAATAAAACCCGGTGGGCGAATTTTCCATCTCCACGGAAAAGAACTCTGATCTCCTATCAAATAAATTCCCAATTCGCCCTTGGGGGCCTCTATTCTTACATAAAGTTCTTGTCTTGCTAACTCAACTGTGGGAGATGGCTTTTTACTAATGAATCTATATTCAAAATTATTCCACTCAGGATCTCTTACTCTAATAAAGCGTCGGCTTTCCAAATTCTCATAGGGCCCCCCTGGAATTCCTTCTAGAGCTTGCTGGATTATTTTAATAGATTCCACCATTTCACTAATTCGTATAAAATAACGAGCCAACGAATCACCCTCTTTCTGCCATTGAACTTCCCAATCAAATTCTTCATAACATTCATAATGATCAACTTTACGAAGATCCCATTCTATTCCGGAAGCCCGTAACATTGGGCCTGACAATCCCCAATTTATTGCTTCTTCCCCGCTAATAATGCCCACTCCTTCTACTCGTTCCAAAAAAATAGGATTTCGTGTAATAAGTTTTTGATATTCTGCAATTGCTGTTAAAAAATACTCACAGAAATCCAAACATTTATCTATCCAACCATAAGGTAGATCTGCAGCGACTCCTCCGATACGAAAAAAATTATGCATCATTCTCATACCAGTGGCAGCTTCGAATAGATCATATATTAATTCTCTTTCTCTAAAAATGTAGAAGAAGGGGGTTTGTGCACCAATATCCGCCATAAAAGGTCCGAGCCATAATAAATGGGAAGCTATACGACTTAACTCCAACATAATAACTCGGATATAGCTAGCCCGTTTAGGTACTTGAATATTTCCTAATTGTTCTGGTGCATTTATAGTTATTGCTTCTGTGAACATAGTAGCTAAATAATCCCAACGTGTTACATAAGGCAAATATTGTATAATTGTTCTATTTTCTGCAATTTTTTCCATCCCTCTATGCAAATAACCCAGAACCGGTTCACAGTCAATAACATCTTCACCATCTAAAGTAACAACAAGGCGCAGAACACCATGCATTGATGGGTGCTGAGGCCCCATATTGACTATCATCAGATCTTTTCTTGTAATTGGTTTGGTCATAAGTTTTTTCCGTATTTCTTCTTCCATTAATTGCTGAAAACTAAAAAAAGTTCGTCAAATTTTATTTAAACTCCAATTAAAGAAATAAAAGAATCGGTCAAATTAAAATTAACGTTTTTTTATTTCTCGAATATTCAATCGGCTGATTAATTCTTTATAACGCACTCTATTTTTTTTTTGAAAAAAAGTTAGAAGACGTTGACGTTTTCCTAAAATCTTCCGTAGACCTCTCTGAGATGAATAGTCTTTTTTGTGTAATTCCAAATGTGAGCTAAGTCTTCGTATCCTGTTGGTAAAAGAGAGTACTTGAAATTCTACAGACCCTTTCTTTTCTTCTGGTGAAATAACAGACATGAATGAATTTTTTGGCATAATAAATCCATATAAATATATATATTCGTCAATTTTTTTATTAATTTACTATTTTTATTTTACGAATATGAATTTTACTGATCAGTAATAATAATGCCAGGTATTTTGATCCGGTATACACAATAATCAATCCGAATTTCCTTATTTATTTTATGATCTAATTGATACGTCATTGAATTAGTATTCATGTATCAAAAAAGGATGTAAGACAAGGCATGTGCGCAGCTATTTATCCACCCGATATATATTGTAGGGGATATATAAGACAATTGTATCATCAATAAATTTTCAATCGTGGATACATACGTATCCTTAACATACTGAAACGACTACCATTATTAGTATCAAACCAATAGCGATTCATACAAGCTAAATCTTCTAATCGATAATTGGGCCAAAGAAAGAATTTTAATTGAATTTTCTCTCTATCAAGATCTTTGCTTTCATCCAAAAATTGACCACAGGTTTTTACCTTGTTCCCATTGCAAAATACTGCATTTTTATCCACACAATTACTATTCCTTGAATTGAAACAACTTAGAATTCTCAATTCTCTACGCCGTCTAGACGATAAAATATTTTCAGGAACAAGCAAATCATAATGATTTTTGTTTATACTTTTCGTCATCATTTGATGTCTTGCAAGCGATTCATCAAAATGATTCTTATCCATATTTTCTCTGTATCTTTTTTTATTATTTTTTTTTTTAATCTCATGAACCAAAGAAATCCTTATGGTTTGATACATAATAAATTCTACATTATGTTTTACAGGTATACGAACGGGTTCGATAATAAATATTCCCTCTTTTAGGATTTTTGAAAGATTAAAATCCCGGATTAGCATTGGATCCAGAGTTAACTCCTCCTGCTTAATAAAGCCGAAACCAAACTTTGTTGTCATTCTGCTTTCCTTTTCCCATTCAAGTACAGACAGCGCATAATCGAATAATTCCAAAGTCAAAGGACTCAGCAGCCATTTCAATTGCAAAGCAAAAGATCCTTTCATGAACGCATCGAAGTCTATTTCCCAAGGCCAAATGCTTTTGTATTTATTTTTCGTTCTACCCATTTTCATATCTGATTTCGTAGAAAGTTCTTCCATATATTTTTGTTGGTTTGAGAGAACAGATTCAGGGTTCCCTCGGTTTTGGGCATCTGATGTGAGATCTCTTTGACCTGTGGTTTTTTTTTCTTCTTGATTCTCTAATTCAAAAGATTTTTTTTCTTTTTCATTTGATAGTATAAGATCCCCCTTTTTCTTTTTAGTGATATTTTTATTTTGACTAACATCTTCATTAAAATGAAAAATAAGTGAATGAATTGGTATAAACCGAGGTTTCAATTTATATACATTAAAAAATAACTCAAATTGTGGGAATAACCAAGGTATCGGCTTCGAGACAGGACGATTGAGTCTTTCTTCATTCATTCCCATCCAATCAAAAGGGTTTCTTTTCTTTTTTTGATTGGATGGGTTGATTTCTTTATCTTTATTAATTTTGAGATAAAAAAGACTTTTCGTATCATAATATTTTCTATCTGGATTTTTTATATACAGAAAATAATCTTTTCTTATAAAATTAGTAATAGGGATACTCGCCCCCATATCAACCAATTTCGGTTTATGTATATTGTAATTATATGAGTCCTTTTTATCTTCATAATAAATCGATTGATATGCTAAAAGATCATATCTATACATTTTTTTAAAATGATCGTTTTTATTTAGCAATAACGAAAACTTTTCCTCTCTTTCAGATTCATCTGAATCCCGTTTGATTAAATTTTTATTTTCAACCCTACAATGTTGATTGACTATATTTCGCCATTTTTGCGGTACTAATTTAGACCATTTTAGCTCAGATAAATCGTATGGATAATGACTCTTTAACCAATTTTTCCATTGATTCATTCCAGAATTCTGAAGGTTCTTATGCTTTAATTCGGAAGAAATTATTCCTTGTCTTCGAAAATAATCTTTTATTTCATTCTTAATAAATAAAGATGCTCCGTCATATTGAAGGACAGATCTTAACTTATACAAGTTAATAACCCGGGTTTGTGATAATTTGTAAAATACATAGGCCTGTGACACGAGGGAGAATTTTAAAGAAACCCCCGACTTCGTCTGAATCTTATGACGAATACGAGAAGGTGAAAGTTTTTTTTGTATAGTTGAAATACGCTCAATGATCTTTTTCTCTTTTGTATCAACAATATATTTTTTTTTGAATTTACGAAAAAGTTTTCTAATGTTCATGGGCCTATAAAGACTATTAGTAAGACGATTAATGATATATGGAAAGCTCTCTAGAAGGATATCCGTGTATATCCTTTCCACGATCCATTTTAGAAAATAATGTGATTTACGGATTAATCGATCATTTCTTCTTTTTAATATCTGAAAAATATTTTTTAGTGATGCTAATTTTTGAGCACCATAACTTGTTTTGTTAGGACTAATATTTCTCTTTAGAGTTCGAAATCCATTTTTATTGTCTTTTGTAATTCTTTCTATTTGATTTCTGATTGTGCTTGTTCTATCAGTCAGATCTTTCATTTTAATTTCTGTCAGTGAATAATTTGTCCAATCCATAGATCGGGTTTGAATGGATGATTCATGAATCATCTGATTATTTTTTAGAAAATATTTTTTTATTTCACTCGAATCCTCTCTCAATTTTTTTTGTTCTTTTTGGGCCTTTAGAAACAAGAATTTTGTTCTTTCTTTGAAACTTTTTAGACCTCGAAAACTCCACTTTCTAATTGCTTTTTGGAGTTTTTTCAAAGGGGGTCCAAAGTAATAACAAAACAAAATACCAAGTCCTACGAGAGGAGAACCAAAAGGACGGTCAGTTTCCAGTCCCCAAACCGTTAAAAAAGCAGCAGGACTTTCCTGCTTTGGATCACTACGAGAAGGTCGTATCTTAGATCGGTGCCAAGGTTTCAGACGGAAAGGAAATCGTATCATTATTTGTATACCCTCTGTGGCCCAGTTTTTAGTCCAAATTCCGTTTCTTCCTGGTTCTAGTACTGGCATACCATTATAGGTGCATATAACATACACTTCTCTATTCATCTCCCTTATATCCTGCTCCCACTCGGACTCTTGGCGTAATAAGAAACGGACAATATTTTTAGCTAGTATCAACGAAGGTAATACAATAGATTGTCTAAGCCTCGACTGAAGTTGTAAAATTAAAGCTCTTAGTCCATGAGCAAAAATAAGGATATCATAGAGGTCTGATATTCTTTCTCGTGTCCTTTCTATTCGTTCCATTTCCGTCTGCCCGTCCTGCCCCTTTTCCATTTCATTGACTTCTTTTTGAATTTCTTCGTAGCTTTTGTTTTCCTCCATGTACATTTTTTTTTTTTTTTTCAACCTCTTTATTCTTTTTGCTACGCTTCCTTTTATACCCTTTATAAAAATGTCTTGTATTAGGTCGGAAATATCAATTACTGATAATATGAATGGTTCGAAAAGAACATCCCAAGAAAATCCTACTCTGTCGAAAAAAAGTGGGGAATACGGGTATAAGGGAAACATTTTCCCCGTAAGGGTTTTACGTCTTTGAACACGCATAGAACCTGTGATTATGTCTCGACGAAAATCCGCTTCATAGGGATAATCTATCATATCCACTTCTTCTATTTCATCAGGCTTCGTCATAGTTTTGATACTAGGGTCGGCATTCTCTGCCTCCTCCGGACCCTGCGTAAAAAGAATTATACGTTTCGCCCTCCTCGAGCGAATTTGATGCTCTACTATCCACTCTTCCCCCTCTTCCGTTGCTGTAGTTTTTCCGAGTTGTTCTACCTCGCTGAATAATTTGTATGACCATTGGGGGACTTTTTTATTTATTACAATCGATTTTTTTCGAGTTGTTTTTTCCATGGGAGGAATTATGGCTGTATCGCCTATTGGTTGAATGATGGGATCAATTATGACTCTTTCAATTAAAAATTTCAAAACTTTTTCTGGATCTTCTGAATCAAGTCGTCTTTGTTCCGGAAATAAAGAAATTCCTTTCAAATTTGATGTTGATTCTTCAGCAAATTCATCGATTAAAAGACTCAATTCTCTTGCTAATGATTTTTTATCCAATGTATATATTTTCTGTCCCAATTTCTCTTCCAATGTCGCTATTTTCCCTTCCAATTTCTGGTACAATTCTTCAAAATTATGAACATTAAGTTCCTTACCCTTAAAAAGAAGGATACTATGAACTTTATTGAGTTTATTTATCAAATTTGTCTCTATCGAATTTTTGACTGAAGTTTCATTTAGGATTGAAGGTAAATAACAATTTTGAATTATTCCACGATAGGATCCGTTTAAGAGAGGATCATATATTTTAGGCAAGTATTCTTCTTTAGTTTTATTATTGCATAATCGAGTCTTTTTTTCGAGTACATCCAGATAAGGAGATCCTCTGTCCAGGGCTTCAATTCTATCTCTAAACTCGTTCCTTAGGCTCCTCCATTTTTTTTCATTGGTATAAATCCAACAATAATAATTATGCAGTTCATCATAGAAGAACTTATCCAGTTCATCACAGACGAATTTTTTTGTTGTAAAAAAATAAAAATACATTTTTTGTCGTAGCATTTCAAAAAAAGCGGATAAACTTGATGGATATGTAAAAGAAATTCTTCGTTTTCCATCACTTTGACATGTATAAAAAAAATATTGTGACATTTCATTTCTTACAGCATGTTCGAATTGATAATTTTTTATATATCGCAATGGACG